GCTAGCGTAGCTTAACCAAAGCATAACACTGAAGATGTTAAGATGGGCCCTAAGAAGCCCCGAAAGCACAAAAGCTTGGTCCTGACTTTACTGTCGGCTTTTACTAAACTTACACATGCAAGTTTCCGCAACCCTGTGAGAATGCCCTTAATATCCTTAACCGGACACTAGGAGCTGGTATCAGGCACATACCCACTCCGCCCAAGACGCCTTGCTTTGCCACACCCCCAAGGGAACTCAGCAGTGATAAACATTAAGCTATGGGCGAAAGCCTGACTTAGTAAAAGTAATCAGAGCCGGCTAAACTCGTGCCAGCCGCCGCGGTTATACGAGGGGCTCAAGTCGACAGGCATCGGCGTAAAGGGTGGTTAAGATGAAATTGCCCTAGAGGAAAACGCCTTCCAAGCTGTTATACGCCCCCGAAGGTAAGAAAAACCTGCACGAAAGCCCCTCTAACAAGTCTGAACCCACGACAGCTTTGGTACAAACTGGGATTAGATACCCCATTATGCTCAGCTGTAAACTTAAATGATTAATTATAATATTCATCCGCCAGGGAACTACGAGCAAAAGCTTAAAACCCAAAGGACTTGGCGGTGCCTCAGACCCCCCTAGAGGAGCCTGTTCTAGAACCGATATTCCTCGTTAAACCTCACCGTCTTTTGTTTATCCCGCCTATATACCGCCGTCGTCAGCTTACCCTTTGAAGGTACCGAAGTAAGCACAACAGTTATAAAACAAGCACGTCAGGTCGAGGTGTAGCATATAAGACGGGAAGAAATGGGCTACATTCTCTCGTCCAGAGAAAAACGAAAAGGGCACTGAAACCTGCCCCCGAAGGCGGATTTAGCAGTAAGTAAGAAATAGTATGTCTAACTGAAGCCGGCCCTGAGGCGCGCACACACCGCCCGTCACTCTCCCCAACCAATAAACTGCTTTTATAAAGAAAAATGAAAAAAAGGGGAGGCAAGTCGTAACAAGGTAAGTGTACCGGAAGGTGCACTTGGACAACCAAGACGTAGCTAAGATAGTTAAAGCACCTCCCTTACACCGAGGTGACGCCCGTGCAATTCGAGCCGTCTTGAGCCCTAAGACTAGCCTACCACTAATCCCACCCTAAAAACATTAGATTCCGCCTAAAAGACCCTAACGACTAACCAAATCATTTTTCCACCCAAGTACGGGAGACAGAAAAGGAACTCAGAGCAAAAGAGAAAGTACCGCAAGGGAAAGTTGAAAGATTAATGAAAAATATAAAGCACAAAAAAGCAGAGATCTAGCCTCGTACCTTTTGCATCATGGTTAAGCTAGTACAACTCAATGCAAAGAGACCTTTAGTATTGCCCCCCGAAACTAGACGAGCTACCCCGGGACAGCCTATCTCAGGGCCAACCCGTCTCTGTGGCAAAAGAGTGGGAAGATCCCCGGGTAGAGGTGACAAGCCTACCGAGCCTAGTTATAGCTGGTTGCCTGAGAAATGAATAGAAGTTCAGCCCCTTTAAATCTTGCTTTACCCACTATTGCAGACTCAATAACAAGATTTAAAAGGAGTTAGCTAAAGGAGGTACAGCTCCTTTAAGACAAGATACAACTTTTTTAATAGACTAAGGATCATAAAACCTAAAGATATTTATTTCAGTGGGCCTAAAAGCAGCCACCTAAAAAGAAAGCGTTAAAGCTCAAGTAAGGACTTCCTCATTATTCTGTTAGTGAGACTCCGACGTCATCTAATCTACCAGGCTATCTTATGTTTACATAAAAGAAATTATGCTTAAACGAGTAACAAGAAGGATCAAGCGTCCTTCTCCCGGCACCAGTGTAAATCAGGATGAACTTCTCACTGATAACTAACGGCCCCCAACGTGAGGGTACTATAATCCATAAGAAATTACTAGGAAAAATTCTAAACCCCCTCCCCCGTTGACCCTACACAGGGATGCCTCAGGGAAAGACTAAAAGAAAGAGAAGGAACTCGGCAACCCCAAACCCCGCCTGTTTACCAAAAACATCGCCTCTTGATATCTAATGAGAGGTCCCGCCTGCCCTGTGACCAAGGTTTAACGGCCGCGGTATCTTGACCGTGCGAAGGTAGCGCAATCACTTGTCCTTTAAATGGGGACCTGTATGAATGGCACGACGAGGGTTTAACTGTCTCCTGTTTCTGGTCAGTGAAACTGATCTCCCCGTGCAGAGGCGGGGATGACCCTAAAAGACGAGAAGACCCTATGGAGCTTTAGACAAAAGATGGCCCCTAAAAACCGCTACTTACAACACTCCAAGTTCACGGTACCCCATCTCGAGTCTTTGGTTGGGGCGACCACGGGGAAATACGAAACCCCCACGAAGGCCTGGGCAACTTGCCTAGAAACTCAGAGGGATACCTCCAAGAATCAAAAAATTTGACTACAGATCCAGCATAAACGCTGATTTACGAACCGAGTTACCCTAGGGATAACAGCGCAATCCTCTCTCAGAGCCCCTATCGACGAGGGGGTTTACGACCTCGATGTTGGATCAGGACATCCTGATGGTGCAGCCGCTATTAAGGGTTCGTTTGTTCAACGATTAAAGTCCTACGTGATCTGAGTTCAGACCGGAGTAATCCAGGTCAGTTTCTATCTTTAGCGTCCGCTCCTCCCAGTACGAAAGGACCGAAGAAGCAGGGCCCATGTTGAAGACATGCCCTACCCAAAACTGCAGAAGCCAAATAAAGCAGGCTTCAGGGGAAATTCCCCGCCAAAGAAAATGGCTTGTTGAGGTGGCAGACTCTGGCTATTGCAATAGATCTAAGCTCTATCTATAGGGGTTCAAATCCCCTCTTCAACTATGATAAACGACCTTATCACACACCTTATTAATCCACTAGCTTACATCGTTCCGGTCTTATTAGCTGTAGCTTTCCTTACACTTATCGAGCGGAAAGTCCTAGGCTATATACAACTACGGAAGGGCCCTAATATTGTTGGCCCCTACGGGCTTCTCCAACCAATCGCCGATGGTGTTAAACTATTTATTAAGGAGCCAATCCGACCCTCAACATCCTCCCCCTTCCTATTTTTAGCAACCCCAATTCTAGCTCTTACACTCGCCCTTACCCTTTGAGCCCCCATCCCTATGCCACACCCCGTTATTAATTTCAACCTAACCATTCTCTTTATTCTCGCTCTCTCGAGCCTTACAGTTTACACCATTCTAGGATCTGGGTGAGCATCAAACTCTAAATATGCACTTATTGGGGCACTTCGTGCTGTTGCCCAGACAATCTCTTATGAAGTGAGCTTGGGTCTAATTCTATTAAGTCTTGTCATCCTAGTTGGTGGATTTACCTTACAAGCCTTCAGCACAACTCAAGAGGCCATGTGACTTTTGATCCCGGCGTGACCCTTGGCCGCCATATGGTATGTTTCTACCCTGGCCGAGACAAACCGCGCCCCTTTTGATCTTACTGAAGGTGAATCAGAACTTGTATCAGGCTTTAACGTGGAATATGCTGGAGGCCCATTCGCTTTATTTTTCCTGGCCGAATATGCGAACATCCTCCTGATAAACACTTTATCAGCAATCCTATTTATAGGTGCCACCTTTCTGCCAGGCTTTCAAGAGCTTTCTACCATTAACTTAATAGCCAAAGCGGCCCTCCTATCAATAGTATTTCTGTGAGTCCGGGCCTCATACCCCCGATTTCGATATGACCAACTGATACACCTAGTATGAAAGAACTTTCTCCCGGTAACACTTGCCTTGCTAGTTTGACACCTTGCACTCCCTATCGCCCTTGCCAGCCTCCCCCCCCTAACCTAACCGGGCCCGTGCCTGAGCAACTAAGGAACACCTTGATAGGGTGAACTACGGGGGTTAAAATCCTCCCAGGCCCTAGAAAAAAGGGATTCGAACCCAAACTTAGGAGATCAAAACCCCTAGTGCTTCCTCTACACTATTTTCTAGTAAAGTCAGCTAAAAAAGCTTTTGGGCCCATACCCCAAACATGTTGGTTAAACTCCTTCCTTTGCTAATGAGCCCCTCAGTCTTGACAGTACTTATTTCGAGCCTAGGCCTTGGAACCGCAATTACACTCTCGAGCTCCCACTGGCTCCTTGCATGAATGGGCCTTGAGATAAATACCTTAGCGATCCTTCCAGTAATATCTAAAAACTATCACCCCCGAGCCGTAGAGGCCACAACTAAATACTTCATCACCCAAGCAACTGCTGCTGCTATAATTTTATTCGCCAGCACTACCAACGCATGAATTACAGGACAATGAGATATTCAATATTTATCATCCCCCGCCCCAGTCGTAATAACCACTCTTGCCCTGGCCCTCAAACTGGGAATAGCCCCCGTCCACTTCTGACTACCCGAGGTTTTACAAGGACTAGACCTTATCACTGGCCTAATTCTATCTACATGACAAAAAATTGCCCCCCTTGCCCTCCTCCTACAGTTGCACGACCTCACTCCTACCATAACCTTAAGTATGGGCCTCATATCCATGCTTATCGGCGGCTGAGGAGGACTCAACCAAACGCAGCTACGGAAAATCCTCGCCTACTCATCTATCGCCCACCTGGGGTGGATGATAATTATTGTTAGTTTTACCCCTCACCTCACCCTGCTAGCCATAATCCTATACATCATCATAACTACCTCAGTTTTCGCCACCCTTCTTATCAATGGGACTACCACCATTAACTCTCTGGCAACCTCATGACCTATAAACCCCCTTATCACCGCTTTGTTCCCCCTCTTAGTTCTCTCGCTGGGGGGTCTCCCCCCACTCTCAGGTTTTATACCAAAATGGCTGATCCTACAAGAATTAGCAAACCAGCATTTAGCACCGGCGGCTACAATCGCCGCTTTATCAGCCCTTATTAGCCTTTACTTCTACCTTCGGATATCCTACGCCATAACACTCACGACCTCACCTGCCACCATCTCGTCCAAAACCCCCTGACGCATCAATAATATCTCTCCTGCCTTGCTTATTGCCCCTGCAACCTCAGCCACCATCATACTACTACCACTCACCCCAAGCATTAACGCCTTATTTAATTAAGAGCCTTAGGTTAAAAAGACCAAGGGCCTTCAAAGCCCTAAGTGGGAGTTAGACCCCCCCAAGCTCTGGGTAAAACCTGCAGGCATCTAGCCTACATCTTCTGCATGCAAAACAGACACTTTAATTAAGCTAAGGCTTTCTAGACAGGAGGGCCTCGATCCCACAAAATCTTAGTTAACAGCTAAGCGCCCAAACCAGAGAGCATCTGTCTAGCTTCCCCCCGATAAAGGGGGGGACGGGGGGAAGCCTTGGCAGGGCTTAGGCTGCTTCTCGGGGTTTGCAATCCCGCGTGGTAACACCCCAAGGCTTGGCAGGAAGAGGGCTAAAACCTCTGTACATGGAGCTACAATCCACCACCTTCTCGGCCACCCTACCTGTGACAGTCACACGCTGATTTTTTTCCACTAACCACAAAGACATTGGTACCCTATACATAATTTTTGGTGCCTGAGCTGGAATGGTCGGGACAGCCCTGAGCCTTTTAATCCGAGCTGAACTGAGCCAACCGGGGGCCCTCTTAGGGGATGATCAAATTTATAACGTTATCGTTACGGCCCACGCCTTTGTCATAATCTTTTTTATAGTAATACCAATTATGATTGGGGGCTTTGGAAACTGATTAATTCCACTAATAATTGGCGCCCCAGATATAGCATTTCCCCGAATGAATAATATAAGCTTCTGACTTCTCCCCCCCTCTTTCCTTCTTCTTCTCGCCTCTTCAGGTGTAGAAGCTGGCGCGGGAACGGGTTGGACAGTATACCCCCCCTTAGCAGGGAATTTAGCACATGCTGGAGCCTCAGTTGACCTAACAATTTTTTCCCTTCACTTGGCAGGGATTTCATCTATCTTAGGGGCAATTAACTTTATCACAACTATTATTAACATAAAACCCCCCTCTATTTCACAATATCAAACACCACTATTTGTATGGGCCGTATTAATTACAGCCGTACTCTTACTGCTATCTCTCCCAGTCTTAGCAGCAGGGATCACAATACTTTTAACAGACCGTAACCTAAATACAACATTCTTTGACCCTGCAGGGGGGGGAGACCCAATTCTGTACCAACACTTATTTTGATTTTTCGGCCACCCCGAAGTCTACATCTTAATTTTACCTGGCTTCGGGATAATCTCCCACATTGTTGCCTACTACGCCGGGAAAAAAGAACCTTTTGGCTACATGGGGATAGTCTGAGCAATAATAGCAATTGGGCTTCTAGGCTTTATCGTTTGAGCCCACCACATATTCACAGTTGGAATAGACGTAGACACACGCGCTTACTTCACGTCCGCCACAATAATTATTGCCATCCCAACAGGAGTTAAAGTATTTAGCTGATTGGCAACTCTCCACGGGGGCTCAATTAAATGAGAAACACCTCTCCTATGAGCCCTAGGCTTTATCTTTCTTTTCACTGTAGGTGGCCTGACAGGTATTGTTCTGGCCAATTCATCCCTAGACATTGTCCTTCATGACACGTACTACGTCGTAGCCCACTTCCACTATGTACTTTCTATAGGGGCAGTATTTGCCATCGTCGCAGCTTTTGTTCACTGATTTCCACTATTTACTGGTTATACACTTCACAGTACATGAACTAAAATTCATTTTGGGGTAATATTTGTAGGAGTCAACATTACATTCTTTCCACAACATTTTCTCGGTCTGGCCGGCATGCCACGACGATACTCGGACTACCCAGACGCATACACCCTCTGAAACACAGTATCTTCCATTGGCTCTTTAATCTCTCTGGTGGCAGTAATTATATTTCTCTTTATTATTTGAGAAGCATTTGCTGCCAAACGAGAAGTTCTCTCAGTCGAACTCACCTCAACAAATATTGAGTGACTTCACGGATGCCCGCCCCCTTATCACACATTTGAAGAACCTGCATTTGTCCAAATCCAATCAAATTAGCCAGAAAGGAGGGAATTGAACCCCCGTAGTTTGGTTTCAAGCCAAACACAAGACCACTCTGCCACTTTCTTTATAAGATGCTAGTACAATAGATACTACAATGCCTTGTCAAGGCAAAAATGCGGGTTCAATCCCCGCGCACCTTAAGAATTAACCAAAATGGCTCATCCATCACAACTAGGACTCCAAGACGCGGCCTCCCCTGTAATAGAAGAATTGTTACACTTCCATGATCATGCCCTAATAATTGTGTTTTTAATTAGCACACTTGTACTATACATCATTGCAGCAATAGTCTCTACAAAACTAACTAATAAGTATATTCTAGATTCACAAGAAATTGAGATTATCTGAACCATCCTCCCAGCAGTAATCCTCATTCTAATTGCATTACCTTCATTACGAATTCTCTACCTCATGGATGAAATTAATGACCCACATCTAACAATCAAAGCCATAGGTCACCAGTGATATTGAAGTTATGAATACACCGATTACGAAGACCTTGGGTTCGACTCTTATATACTCCCTACACAAGACCTTGCCCCAGGGCAGTTTCGTTTACTAGAAACAGACCACCGAATAGTTGTTCCGGTTGAATCACCCATCCGAGTGCTAGTATCAGCAGAAGATGTCCTCCACTCTTGGGCAGTCCCTGCTCTAGGAGTAAAAATAGATGCAGTCCCTGGACGCCTTAACCAAACAGCATTCATTACCTCACGCCCAGGAGTGTTTTATGGGCAATGCTCAGAAATCTGCGGAGCTAACCATAGCTTTATACCCATCGTAGTCGAAGCTGTCCCGCTAGAACACTTTGAAAGCTGATCCTCCCTCATGCTTGAAGACGCCTCACTCTGAAGCTAAATAGGGCTTAGCATTAGCCTTTTAAGCTAAAGAATGGTGATCCCCGACCACCCAGAGTGATATGCCACAATTAAACCCCGCTCCTTGATTTTCAATTTTAGTATTTTCATGATTGGTCTTTTTAGTGTTGATTCCCCCTAAGATCATCAGCCACTCTTTTCCACAAGAGCCTCTTGCTCGTACCACAGACACGATAAAATCTCACCCTTGAACCTGACCATGATCCTAAGCTTCTTTGACCAATTTATGAGCCCCTCACTAATAGGAATGCCCCTTATTTTTCTAGCAATTACTCTACCCTGAATCCTTTACCCCACCCCAACCTCTCGATGATTAGAAAACCGCCTACTAACACTACAAAACTGGGCATTGGCACAATTTACAAGTCAACTTTTTACCCCTCTTAATCCGGGAGGCCATAAATGAGCTACTCTCTTTACCTCTTTAATGGTGTTCCTCCTTACCCTTAATATACTAGGCCTCCTCCCTTATACCTTTACACCTACAACACAACTCTCATTAAATATAGCATTTGCTGTTCCCCTTTGACTAGCTACAGTAATTATTGGCCTGCGCAATCAACCGACGGCCGCCTTAGGACACCTTCTTCCAGAAGGGACCCCTACACCCCTTATTCCCATCTTAATTATTATTGAGACTATTAGTCTTTTCATTCGACCGCTGGCCCTGGGCGTCCGACTAACTGCAAACCTCACAGCAGGACACTTACTTATTCAACTTATTGCCACAGCTGCATTTGTCCTACTCCCCCTTATACCAACTGTCGCTTTATTGACAGGGGCACTACTCTTCCTTCTTACTCTCCTGGAAGTTGCAGTAGCAATAATTCAGGCGTATGTATTTGTTCTCCTTTTAAGCCTCTATCTTCAAGAAAATATTTAATGGCTCACCAAGCACATGCATTTCATATAGTTGACCCCAGTCCCTGACCCCTTACGGGAGCGGTAGCCGCCCTATTGTCTACCTCAGGTCTTGCAATCTGATTCCACTACAACACCATATCCTTAATAACACTTGGGTTAATCTTAATGCTATTAACAATATACCAATGGTGACGAGATATTATCCGAGAAGGCACATTCCAAGGCCACCACACACCCCCTGTCCAAAAAGGCCTACGATACGGAATAGTCTTATTTATCGCATCAGAGGTTTTCTTTTTTCTAGGATTTTTCTGGGCATTCTACCACTCCAGCCTATCACCTACCCCCGAACTTGGCGGATGCTGACCCCCTACCGGAATTTCCACATTAGACCCATTTGAAGTCCCTTTACTCAATACTGCCGTTTTACTAGCCTCAGGGGTTACAGTTACATGAGCACATCACAGTATTATAGAGGGACATCGAAAACAAGCTATTCAGTCCCTGGCATTGACTATTCTTCTTGGCTTCTACTTCACCATTCTTCAAGCCTTAGAATATTATGAAGCCCCATTTACGATTGCAGACGGGGTCTATGGTTCAACTTTTTTCGTGGCAACAGGCTTCCACGGCCTTCACGTAATAATCGGAAGTACTTTTTTAGCTGTATGCCTCCTACGCCAGATTCAATACCACTTTACCTCAGGCCATCACTTTGGCTTTGAAGCGGCCGCATGATACTGACACTTTGTTGATGTAGTTTGACTTTTCCTCTATATTTCAATTTACTGATGAGGCTCATAAATCTTTTTAGTATAACCTCAGTATGTGTGGCTTCCAACCTCAAGATCCTGGTTAAATCCCAGGAAAAGATAATGAACCTTACCTCAACCATTTTAATTATTACCAGCCTTTTATCTTGTATCCTGACCCTCGTCTCCTTCTGGCTCCCACAACTCAACCCAGACTATGAAAAGTTATCCCCTTATGAATGCGGTTTTGACCCCCTAGGAACAGCCCGCCTGCCATTCTCCCTCCGGTTTTTTTTGGTAGCAATCCTATTTCTACTTTTCGATCTAGAAATTGCCCTACTCCTTCCCCTTCCCTGAGGTGACCAACTCAACTCACCGTCCACAACCTTCTTTTGGGCCTCCCTCCTACTGATCCTACTAACCCTAGGCCTAGCATACGAGTGAACTCAAGGCGGCTTGGAATGAGCAGAATAAACGGTTAATCTAAACAAGATGTTTGATTTCGGCTCAAAGAATAGTGGTTAGACCCCACTACCGTTATATGACCCCCAGCCAATTTGCCTTTTCATCGGCATTTATTCTCGGACTAACTGGCCTTGCTTTCCACCGCAACCATCTTTTGTCTGCCCTCCTCTGCCTAGAGGGCATGATGCTCTCCCTTTTCATTGGCTTATCAATCTGATCCCTTCAACTAGAAATATTATCTCACACTATTACCCCTATTCTCTTGCTAGCTTTTTCTGCGTGTGAAGCCAGTGCAGGTCTTGGCTTACTTGTTGCCACTACTCGTACTCACGGCTCTGACCACCTCCAGAACTTAAATCTCCTACAATGCTAAAAGTCCTCTTTCCAACAACCATCCTCATTTTAACCACCTGATTTACTAAGCCTGCCCAACTATGACCAACCACGCTCTCCCACAGCTTTATGATCGCCCTTACTAGTTTCTATTGAATTAAAGATTCACAGACATCTACCTGAAATATACTTTCCTTCCATATAGGGACAGACTCGATCTCCTCCCCGTTACTAATTCTTACATGCTGACTTTTACCCTTGATAGTCCTAGCTAGTCAAAACCACCTCAAGACTGAACCCGTCGGCCGACAACGCACATACATCTCTTTACTCATTTCTCTCCAAATCTTCTTAATTTTAGCCTTCGGCGCTACTGAAGTAATTATGTTCTACATTATATTTGAAGCTACACTGGTACCTACTTTGTTCATTATTACTCGCTGGGGTAACCAAAAAGAACGCCTTAACGCAGGAACTTATTTTTTGTTTTATACTTTGGCCGGCTCCCTCCCCTTGCTAGTTGCTTTACTACTTTTGCAACATGAACTGGGCAGCTTATCTATACTTATTCTCCAGTATTCAAGCCCCCTCCAACTATCCACATACGGGGGCAGCATTTGATGAACTGCCTGTGTGGTGGCCTTCCTAGTTAAAATACCCCTCTACGGCGTCCATCTCTGGCTTCCCAAAGCTCACGTAGAAGCCCCAATTGCAGGCTCAATAGTCCTCGCTGCGGTACTCCTAAAGCTGGGCGGCTATGGTATAATACGCATTCTCCCTATCCTACAGCCACTGTCACATAACCTTGTTTACCCTTTTATTGTCCTTGCCCTCTGAGGAATTATTATAACAGGGACAATCTGCCTGCGACAAACAGACCTTAAATCCTTAATTGCCTACTCATCCGTAAGTCACATGGGCTTAGTAGCAGGGGGCATTCTCATCCAAACCCCCTGAAGTTTAACAGGTGCCCTAGTTTTAATGATTGCCCACGGACTAGCTTCTTCAGCACTATTCTGCCTAGCTAATACAAACTATGAACGGACCCACAGCCGAACAATAATATTGGCTCGAGCATTACAAATGATTCTCCCATTAATAAGCAGTTGATGATTTCTCGGAACCCTAGCTAACCTTGCATTGCCACCCCTCCCTAATCTTATAGGGGAACTTTTTATCATCTCATCACTATTTCAATGATCTAAGTTCAGCCTTTTAGTTACGGGACTCGGCACTCTTATCACCGCAGGCTACTCACTTTACCTATTCTTAACTTCCCAACGGGGACAGATTCCCAAACATATCACCAGTCTAAGCCCGACCCACACACGAGAACATCTCCTGATTTCACTACATCTGATTCCCCTTATCCTTCTCATCCTCAAACCGGAAATCATATGGGGGTACCACTCATGTTGACATAGTTTAAAAAAACGTTAGATTGTGATTCTAAAATTAGGGGTGGAACTCCCCTTGTTTACCGAGAGAGGATTGAAACAGCAAGGAGTGCTAATCCTAGTAACCGGGGTTAAATTCCCCGGCTCACTCGAGCTTTCAAAGGATAACAGCTATCTGTTGGTCTTAGGAACCAAAGATTCTTGGTGCAAATCCAAGTGAAAGCTATGCATGCACCCACAACTATAATAACCTCTGCTCTCCTGCTTACAATAACCTTACTTCTTTTACCACTTACCACTACCCTCCTCTCCCCCAAAAAGCACAAAGACTGGGCTTTTAACCAAGCCACCCTTGGAGTAAAATTAGCATTTTTTATTAGCCTCCTTCCCCTGTCCATTTTTATTAATGAGGGCTTAGAAACAACCACCATCGCCTGGAAATGAATAAATACATCCACATTTGATATCTCTGTAAGCTTTAACTTCGACCTGTACTCCGTTGTTTTTACCTCTATCGCCCTTTTTGTCTCATGGTCAATTCTAGAGTTTGCCTCGTGGTATATGCACTCTGACCCTAACATGGACCGCTTTTTCAAATACCTATTAATCTTCCTGATAGCAATAATTATTCTCGTAACAGCTAACAACCTTTTTCAACTATTCATCGGTTGAGAGGGTGTTGGAATCATGTCTTTTCTTCTGATTGGGTGATGGTGGGCTCGAGTGGACGCTAATACAGCCGCACTCCAAGCCGTGCTTTATAACCGAGTTGGCGATATTGGACTAATCCTAACAATGGCCTGACTGGCCACGCAAACCAACTCCTGAGAAATTCAACAAATTTTTTTCCTCACCAAAGGGTTAGACCTTACATTACCTTTAATGGGGCTAATTCTAGCCGCAACGGGAAAGTCCGCTCAATTCGGACTCCACCCCTGACTCCCTTCAGCCATAGAAGGCCCGACCCCTGTTTCCGCCCTCCTGCACTCTAGTACTATAGTTGTTGCAGGTATTTTCCTCTTAATTCGAATATTTCCATTAATGGAAAACAACCCTTTAGCCTTAACAACCTGCCTCTGCCTAGGTGCACTTACCACACTTTTCACCGCAACATGCGCTCTGACACAAAATGATATTAAAAAGATCGTAGCCTTCTCCACTTCAAGTCAATTGGGCCTAATAATAGTAACAATCGGACTGGGCCAACCCCACTTGGCATTTTTCCATATCGCTACCCATGCATTCTTCAAAGCAATGCTGTTCTTATGCTCAGGATCTGTAATCCACGCTCTAGATGACGAACAAGACATCCGAAAGATAGGAGCCCTCCACAATCTAGCCCCCCTTACTTCATCCTCTCTAACTATTGGTAGCCTTGCCCTCACGGGCACCCCATTCTTAGCTGGTTTCTTCTCCAAAGATGCTATTATTGAGGCACTGAATACCTCACACCTTAATGCCTGGGCCCTAATCCTAACCCTAATCGCCACCTCTTTCACAGCCATCTACAGCTTACGAGTAATTTTTTTCACGAGCATAGGCCACCCCCGGTTCCAACCCCTTCCACCTATTAATGAGAACACACCCTCGGTCATTAACCCTATTAAACGTCTGGCCTGGGGCAGCATTGTCACTGGCCTACTCATCTCAAGCAACATTTCATTCCCTAAAACACAAATTATGACAATACCCCTACCCCTGAAACTAGCCGCACTAATCGCTTCTGCCACAGGCCTTATCATCGCTATCGAACTAGCCAGCCTAACGGCCTCCCAACTAAAAGTAACCCCCTTTCTTCCTACTCATAAGTTCTCTAATATACTTGGGTTTTACCCACAAATTGTGCACCGGCTAATCCCTAAACTTACCCTTTCTCTGGGACAAACTGCCGCCAACATGACAATTGACCAAACCTGACTCGAGCAAGTAGGACCAAAAACCCTAAGCTTCCATAATACTACCTTGGCATCTGCGACAAGCAATCTCCAACAAGGTGTGATTAAAACATATCTAATCCTATTTAGCCTCACAATAGCCTTAGCTATTCTGATTATCACTTAACCTAACCGCCCGCAGCCCCCCCCGACTAAGCCCCCGCGTCAACTCCAAAACTACAAATAAAGTTAATAACAGAACCCAAGCACTCACTACCAACATCCCCCCCCCGAATGAATACATTAAAGCCACGCCAGCAATATCCCCACGAAGACTAGCAAAATCTTTAGACTCATCAGCCAACAACCATAAAGAACCTACTCCCCCACACCCCACCCATCAAAAACTCAGAACTACCGCCATCAAGTAAAAAATGAAATATCCCACAACAGAATGATCTCCCCATGTTATAGGATATGGATCAGAAGCTAACGCTGCAGAGTAAGCAAATACTACTAATATTCCACCCAGGTAAATTAAAAACAGGACTAAAGACAAAAATGAGCCCCCAAGACCCAGTAATACTCCACACCCCAAACCTGAAGCAACTACTAAACCAAAAGCAGCAAAGTAAGGTGCAGGATTCGAAGCTACCGCAATTAAACCCAACACTAAGCCAAACAAAAATAAAACCATAAGATAAGCCATAAATTCCTACTCGGATTTTAACCGAGACCAATGACTTGAAAAACCACCGTTGTAATCAACTATAAGAACACCAATGGCAAGCCTACGAAAAACCCACCCCTTACTAAAAATCGCAAACGGTGCTCTGGTCGACCTGCCAGCCCCTTCTAATATTTCAGCCTGATGAAACTTCGGCTCCTTACTGGGCTTATGCTTAGCCACCCAAATTTTAACTGGATTATTCCTGGCAATGCACTATACCTCCGATATCGCCACAGCCTTTTCCTCAGTTACACATATTTGCCGGGATGTAAACTATGGCTGACTAATTCGAAACTTACATGCTAATGGCGCTTCTTTTTTCTTTATCTGCATTTATATACATGTTGCTCGAGGACTATATTATGGCTCATACCTTTACAAAGAGACATGGAATATCGGCGTAATTCTTCTTTTACTAGTCATAGTTACAGCCTTCGTTGGCTACGTCCTCCCTTGAGGTCAAATGTCATTTTGAGGAGCTACCGTCATCACAAACTTACTCTCAGCTGTCCCTTATGTCGGGAATACTCTTGTTCAATGAATCTGAGGCGGGTTCTCAGTAGACAACGCTACCCTCACTCGATTCTTCGCCTTCCATTTTCTTTTCCCCTTTGTAATTGCCGCAGTAACTGTTATCCACCTCCTTTTCCTCCACGAAACTGGATCCAACAACCCAGCTGGCATTAACTCAGACGCTGACAAGATCTCCTTCCACCCCTACTTCTCATATAAAGATCTTCTAGGCTTCGTCATTCTCATGATAGCACTAACATCTCTGGCCCTCTTTTCACCCAACCTTTTAGGGGACCCAGATAATTTTACCCCCGCCAACCCCCTGGTGACCCCCCCTCATATTAAGCCGGAATGGTACTTTCTATTCGCCTATGCCATTCTGCGGTCAATCCCGAATAAATTAGGCGGCGTATTAGCGCTCTTAGCTTCTATTCTTGTCCTTATGTTGATCCCCATCCTTCATACCTCTAAGCAACGAGGACTAACGTTCCGCCCAATCACCCAATTTCTATTCTGAACCTTTGTAGCAGACGTCGCTATCCTTACCTGAATTGGCGGTATACCAGTAGAACACCCGTTCATTATTATCGGACAGGCCGCCTCATTCTTGTACTTTTTCCTACTTCTTATCCTTACCCCTATTGCAGGCTGAATAGAAAACAAAATCTTAGATTGAAACTGTAATGGTAGCTCAGAGTCCAGAGCATCGGTCTTGTAATCCGAACGTCGGAAGTTAAAATCTTCCCCATTGCTCAGAAAAGAAGGACTTCAACCTTCACCACTGGCTCCCAAAGCCAGCATTCTTGTTTTAACTATTTTCTGAAACAAGCACGCGCTTGAAGTACTAAGAAACCGGTCACCGGTTTCTTAGTACTTATATGCATTATCACCATTAACAGAATTTGACCATTCATTCATCAACATTAACTAAAGACGAACAAAAAGCAAAAAAATAGATGGTAAATACCTCTTAATCGAGGAATATTCCAGGCTTAAATTACTACCATAAAAATAAAAACCACACTCATAATATTAATTCAGCATATTAACAAAAAATTACACATTACCAACTAAGAAACCAGCAACCGTAGCATTCAGTAGTGCTAACGGTTAATGATAGTCAAGGACAACGCTTGTGGGGGTAGATAAACTGAATTATTCCTGGCATTTGGTTCCTATTTCAGGGCCATAAGAAAGAGATCCACATCGCGGAGCTGCACTATATCTGGCATCACGATGGTGGAGGCCTAATTACCAATGACCCACCATGCCGGGCGTTCAAGCCAAAGTGCATTTGGTTAAAAAATTTATACTTCCTTTCCTCTTACATCTCAGAGTGCACACTAAATTATAGATCAAGGGAGAACACATACATTATAAATCCCGCACTAATGTTTCATGCTTAATGACATAAACTATATCATGACATAACTGATATCATGTGCATACATTTTCACTTTCCTATACTGTCTACTAGGCGTCCCCCCCTTTTTTGCGGGAAAAACCCCCCCTACCCCCCCAATCCCCTTATAGTTCATACATCCTGATAACCCCCGGAAAACAGGAGAACTTAAGGCGACATTTCTAATATATCTTGAATTATAATATTATAATATTACATT